AAGTCTAAAGGTTATCCTATTGACGATATCGATTTTGATGATAGTGACGATATCGATTTTGATGATAGTGACAATATCGATATTGATGATAGTGACGATATTGATGATGACCTTGATATGGAGCTGCTAACTATGACGAATGTGCTAACTATTATGGATATGACGCCAAAAATAGACCGATTTGATATCACCCTTCAATTCGAATTAGCAAAAGCAATGTCTCCTTGCATAATATGGATTCCAAACATTCATGATCTGTATGTGAATGAGTCGAATTACTTATCCCTCGGTCTATTAGAGAACTATCTCTCCAGGGATTGTGAAAGATGTTCCACTAGAAATATTCTTGTTATTGCTTCGACTCATATTCCCCAAAAAGTGGATCCCGCTCTAATAGCTCCGAATAAATTAAATACATGTATTAAGATACGAAGGCTTCTTATTCCACAACAACGAAAGCACTTTTTCATTCTTTCCTATACTAGAGGATTTCACTTGGAAAAGAAAATGTTCCATACTAACGGATTCGGGTCCATAACCATGGGTTTCAATGCACGAGATCTTGTAGCACTTATCAATGAGGTCCTATCAATTAGTATTACACAGAAGAAATCAATTATAGAAACTAATACAATTAGATCAGCTCTTCATAGACAAACTTGGGATTTGCGATCCCAGGTAAGATCGGTTCAGGATCATGAGATCCTTTTCTATCAGATAGGAAGGACTGTTGCACAAAATGTACTTCTAAGTAATTGCCCCATAGATCCTATATCTATCTATATGAAGAAGAAATCATGTAAGGAAGGGGATTCTTATTTGTACAAATGGTACTTCGAACTTGGAACGAGCATGAAGAAATTAACGATACTTCTTTATCTTTTGAGTTGTTCTGCCGGATCGGTCGCTCAAGATCTTTGGTCTTCATCCGGACCCAATGAAAAAAATTGGATCACTTCTTATGGCTTCGTTGAGAATGATTCTGATCTAGTTCATGGCCTATTAGAAGTAGAAGGCGCTCTGGCGGGATCCTCACGGACAGAAAAAGATTGCAGCCAGTTTGATAATAATCGAGTGACACTACTTCTTCGGTCCGAACCAAGGAATCAGTTAGATATGATGCAAAATGGATCTTGTTCTATCGTTGATCAGAGATTTCTATATGAAAAATACGAATCGGAGTTTGAAGAAGGGGAAGGAGCCTTCGACTCACAACAGATGGAGGAGGATTTATTCAATCACATAGTTTGGGCTCCTCGAATATGGCGCCCTTATGGCAATATATTTGATTGTATCGAAAGGCCCACTGAATTGGGATTTCCTTATTGGGCCGGGTCATTTCGGGGCAAGCGGATCATTTATCATAAAGAGGATGAGCTTCAAGAGAATGATTCAGAGTTCTTGCAGAGTGGAACCATGCAGTACCAGACACGAGATAGATTTTCCAAAGAACAAGGCTTTTTTCGAATAAGCCAATTCATTTGGGATCCTGCGGATCCATTCTTTTTCCTATTCAAAGATCAGTCCTTTGTCTCTGTGTTTTCCCGTCGAGAATTCTTTGCAGATGAAGAGATGTTAAAGGGGCTTATTACTTCCCAAACAAATCCTCCTACATCTATGTATAAACGCTGGTTCATCAAGAATACGCAAGAAAAGCACTTCGAATTGTTGATTCATCGCCACAGATGGCTTAGAACCAATAGTTCATTATCTAATGGATCTTTCCGTTCTAATACTCTATCTGAGAGTTATCAGTATTTATCAAATCTGTTCCTATCTAACGGAACGTTATTGGATCAAATGACAAAGACATTGTTGAGAAAGAGATGGCTTTTCCCAGATGAAATGAAACATTTGATTCATGTAACAGGAGAAAGATTTCCCATTCCTTAGCCATAAAATAAAGATATGTGGCCATGAAAAAGGGATTAAGTGGAACAGAATTGGCCAGGTGGTAGAGTCGTGGAAATACTTGTTTATTCCATATTTTGGATCTTAGCTCCATGGAACAATATGTTACTGCAGAAAGCTGGAAGAATTGAAATCTTAGATCAAAACACTATGTATGGATGATATGAACTGCCTAAACAAGAATTCTTGAACGGCGAAAGAGCCTATTTACTCATTACATCAAACAATTTCCATTAATGAAACCATGTCAATCCATCGGAAAATCAAAAATACGCATGTCCGATGAAATAGTTGTTGCTATCTGCTCCAATAATGAATCATTGGTTTAACTGAATAACTAAATAAAATAGTAGGTAGACCTTTTTCTTCGTCTCAGGTCGATGGATCTTCTCAATTGGAAGATCTCCTATATGGATAATACACATTCCAGTTGACCGAGCCTAATTCTAATTGTTTTGTTCTGAAGCAAAGATATCCACGGAGGCCGGTTCGTCCTATTCAGATATTCACGACCAAGAGGTACTGGATTCTCTTTGGGATAGGCCCTGAAAGGAGAAGGAAGGCTGGAATGCCAACAGACGTCTCGTCT